TCGCGGGATCCTAAGGAAAATAATTTTGTTTCTACCGAGCTGAAACAAGAAGCCGAGGGTTCTAGTAAACCAAAACCATCATTTTCTAGCTATTTGGCTTCAATCTCACCCTTTTTCAGCGCAAAAATTGAAGATTTAGTTACGATTGAAAGTTTTGTACTATCATCCATAGATCCTTTATTCATACTCATTCAATTGGAAGAATTGAACCAATCAAAAAAATTATGCTTCTCGACTCCATAATCCAATTTTTTTATTAAAATTCTGATTGCCTTTTGGATAGAAATCGTGAGAATGTATATTCTTTCCTCAAATGTCCTATTGAGGGGTAAAGTATTAAATCTTTTTAAGAAATAAAGTTTTTGATCGGAATATGAAATATGAAAAAAATGGAAAGACCCCTTAACTATTTAAGTTGTTAATAGAACGAATCACACTTTTACCACTAAACTATACCCGCTACATATTCATTATTGGATATGAATGCACCATTTGTCCAACAAATGTAATCAGACGCAGTCAAGATAGCATCATAATCATGAAAATTCCAGCATTAACACGTATTTTGTTCCGCGGGATTTAAAAATTGAAAAAAAAAATAGGTGAATAGAAAAAAGTTTAGTCAAATTTAAATAGTGTACTAAAGTTATAAGTATTTTTTTTTTTGAAACCTCCCTTCACTTGAACCGCCCTATTTTCTGAATTCGGGTAAATCGGACCTCAAACTTTCAAGCTTGTCCTTTGCTTTGAACAAGTAAATGATTTAGAGTCTCAATTTCGAAATATGTGTTTTCTATTTTATATTAATCTTATTTATCTTATAAGATCTATTTCTTTTCTTTCTTAATACTTCCTTCTTATCAAGACTTCTTAAGTTAATTCTTAAGATGAATAGAATACTGAACTTCAACTTTCATTTAGAATGAAATTTGTTTTTCATTAATAAATTTCCAAATTTTATACTTAAGAATAAGAAAAGAAAGACGAAAAATATTAGTACTATATTACTAGAAAGACTCAATATTCTAATTTATACTCTAATTTACTAGAATTACTATAATAAGGTACTATAATATAGTAAGAATATATATATAATATCATATCAAAAAATATCTAATATTGAATATTTCAATATAGAAGATATCATATTAATATAGAATTATAGAATATTCTATATTAATCTAGATATAGATAATTTCTTAAAGAATTTCTAAGAATTAGGAATGGCAATGAAAATGAATCTTCTTGTTTCAATAACAATTTTGATTTGTTGGAACAAAAGAAGTACTGGCCCGGCCAGTACTTATACTTAACCAGGCCGGGGAAATGAACCTTTTGTACAAAATAAAAGAAGTAAGGTATTCTTTCTTTTCTATTGGAGAAATCTGTTTCGAATCATTGAAGGAAAATCAAAATTGTTCTCAATCTTGACTTCACGTGTTAAATCACATGATAAATTTCCAATTTTGAATGGGGAGAGATGGCTGAGTGGACTAAAGCGTCGGATTGCTAATCCGTTGTACGAATTATTCGTACCGAGGGTTCGAATCCCTCTCTCTCCGACCCCCCTGATCACTTGAGATTTTAGAATTGGAATAAATTTCGATTATTTTCTTTTATGAATCTTTTATCTTTATCTAGCATCTATTCCATTTATTTATACATTTACCTATGAAAAAATCAAGGAAAAAGTAAAAACGAATCTCATCTCTTTTTTTATTCTTCACGCCCAGGATTACGCCCCGGATCATTAGATAAGAATCCGAAGATGAAGAGAGAAACAAAGAATATTACTACTGTGTAAACGAATAGTTTAAGAGTAAGCATTACAAATCTCCAAGATAAGATCATTTTTTTTTAAGGAAATAGATCACCTATTTTACGACACACACTATACACTATTTTGATATGACGCTTTAAAGATTAAAAATAAAAAAAAAAAGGAAGTTTTTTTTGAAATTTATTTTCACGAATTTCTTTCTAATGTAATAAGATTCGTGTTTTTTCGTTACCAAAGATTTCTTGCCATATCCATATCTATAATTAGGTATTGTATGGGATCTTATAAAGGAAAGGTCAGAACAAAAGAAGAAATAAGCTGATTAGCTGATTAAAGATAAAGATCATCGCCCCCTTCCCTTATTCAAACTCAATTTCAATAGAAAATATAAAATACCAGAATTTCACTTTTTGAATCGAGGGTTCCTAATGTCCAGACTTATCTGAATCTTATTTCTGATCTTATTTATTTTAAGAATAAAAATCTCATCTTTTTTTTATCGAAGAAATTATGAATTGAATAGAGATTCCATTTTTATCGAAAACTTACAGCAGCTTGCCAAACAAAGGCTAAGAGAAAAAAGAATAAAGGGATAACCGGCATAACGTCTACGATTGGATTGAAAAAGGCATAAGCCTCGGGCAATTTGGCGAAGAAAAAACTACTCGAATAAAGGGTAGAATTAAGACAGATACAGATTAAATTAAAGATATTAAACATAACAAATATTCTTTTCTTGTTCTTAAAGATTCAAATTAAATTAAATGATAATAAATTATCAGATTGGATTGAGTTGTTTTTCTGAGGAAAATTTTAAAATAAAAAGGCAGATAAAAGAAAGAAACTCTTCTTTTTCTTTGATTTCTCCCCAATCAAGAATCCTTCCTTACATTCTACAATCAAATAAGAATACAAGGAATTCTATTTTCATACAATATCTTAATTGAATTCTAAGTAATGATCAATGAATCTTTTTGATTCTATATCTATTGTGTTGAATCCTAGCGACAACATGTCCTATATTTCTTTTGGTTGGTTATTGACGAATAACCAATATTTAGCTTAGTTTTTCTTAGACCAAATAAAAATGGGGCGTGGCCAAGCGGTAAGGCAACGGGTTTTGGTCCCGTTATTCGGAGGTTCGAATCCTTCCGTCCCAGATCGTTTGCATCAGAAACGAAAGATTCTTCTCTATTGAAATTTCATTAAACAAATTTCTGTTTAATGTTGGATACAATGTTATCCAATCTGAATTCTAAGAATGATTCTTAGAATCATATCTTTTTTTTTTTACTTTTTTACTAAAGTATTTTATTCTGAAATATTCGTGATTACTTTCGTTAACGATTATTTGTTTTATATGATGGAGATGGATGCGAAAAGATCAGAATCCTCGGATTCTGATCTTCTCTTTGATCTTACCTTACACGAGACTTTTCTACTCCATAATAATGAAAACAAAGAAACTTTATTCTCAAACTATCTCTCTTTTTAAAATTCAATGAAAATCAGATTCAATCGGAGATGGTAAATAATAAGTCAATCATAATATTAGAATCATAAAATTATAATTCATAAATAATAAATGAGAAAATATTTATAATTCATATTTCATAATGAATATATTCATATTAGAATATATTCATTTAGAATTTCATTAAAATTCTTTTATTTAATATTTTAATAGATTTAATTGAATATATTTCATATTCAAAATTTTGAATATTAGAAATTAGAAATAGATTTTAATTTCTAATACTTCTAATACATAATTCTTACATAAGAATATATATTGTATATTTTGATTTTGAATATTATTTAATAGAATCTTATTATTCTATAATTGAATATTTATGAATATTTCAATGAAATATTTAGTTTAGTATACTATTTAGTTAGTATAGTATTTAGTTAAAGTGGATAAAAACTTTTATCCATTCATGGGGATTTATTTTTCATTTGAATGAAAGTAAAGTCAAAGGCTTTTTTTGAGGTTTCTAATTTGTTTTTTTTTTTAATGTGATATTATTCATATGAGAAAATATGGGGTAAATTTCAGTAAAATCCTTTCCGGACTATCTATGGATAGATAAGTGATAGATAAGTGTAGATTATTATGTATCGGTTCAGCCAATGACTATTCATGATTCCATATTGAATCAATTGCATACGGTTCCAAATTAAAATAAAATGAGAGGGATGTTATGGTAAAACTTCGTTTGAAACGATGTGGTAGAAAGCAACGTGCGACTTGAAGGACATGATTGGCTGTGGATTCTGACATCCACCATTTTCTATACGAATGAAGATGCTCTTGTCTCGACATAGTTTGTTCTGCTAGGAACCTAATTTCATTTGTCTTGGGTTGCTAAATAAAGATACTAATGGTATATAAAGGTATAGCATATGATGGAGCTCGAGCAAAAATGATTGATTCATTTATCGGGGGAATAATCTAGGGTTAGTGACAATCAATAAGTTAGACCAACTTTGTAAATATATCATCAATATCTAAATATAGATAAATGGAGAGGTTACAATTTGAACAAGTTTGAAATGAAAAAATAAAATTTGTCGAAATCTTCAAACTGTTTCGATCAAGAGTGTATCACAAAGGAATCAATCTTTCATATGATTTTTTCCTTTTCCATAGAAAGAACAAAAAACAAAAGGTATGTTGCTGCCTTTTTGAAAAGGAGTAAGGATCACTGAAGTAATGTCTAAACCCAATGATTTGACAAAGCGCAAAGCAAAGACAACAAATTCCGGAACAAGGAAACACTATTTTCAATTGTCTCAACAATTGGATCAGAATGAGTAAAACAAAAGAGATCTGAAAGAAGACAAAAAAAGAGGTTAGAGACAGCTCAAGAAATTCTAAAGATTTCCTTTCGAACTCTTTCAAAACTATCCAACTTGAGTTAGGAGTACAAATGAAATTTCTTTTTTCTGTAAAGAAGGAAAAAAGGCTCAAATTACAGTCTAATTCTTTATGGATCCATTTCTCTTTCTATTTCTATCTATCTATATAGATAGATAGAAATAGAAATTATAGAAATTAGAATCATTTTTTCTTGAGCCGTATGAGGAGAAAACCTCCTATACGTTTCTAGGGGGGCATCTTTTATCTACATCTATCCCAATAAGCCATCTATCGAATCGTTGCAATTGATGTTCGATCCCGAAGAGAAGGAAGAGATCTTCGAAAAGTGGGTTTTTATGATCCGATAAAGAATCAAACTTATTCAAATGTTCCTGCTATTTTATATTTCCTTGAAAAAGGTGCTCAACCCACAGGAACTGTTTATGATATTTTAAGGAAGGCAGAATTCTTTAAAGAATTTCGAGTTTCTTTTGATAAAAAAGAAAGAAAGGAAAAACAAGAATCATGAATAAAAAAAGGATAGGGTAACTAGTACCTATCTTTAGCGTAATTTTTTATTCAAAGTTTCTTCTTTTCTTGTTCTATTCATACTTATTTTCTTCTTATTTTTTTTATTGCTTCTTGTTGTGGAACCCCCCAATAAGGGGGGTAATCTTTCTTCTTGTATTTGATTAAAGAAAGCCGCTATCTTTTCTATCTCTACCTTTTCCTTATTCCTTATTTTTTTCCGCTCAAAGTTCTTATTTCTTCTTTATGTTGTGCTAATCCAACACAAATTTATATCGAATTTTTTGAAATTTCTTTTTTTCTAAAAAGTCCATTCATATTGACAATGGTGTCCCAAACAAATATAATTTGATCGTATATAAATAGATCTTTTTATCCCCATTCCCTATTGGCTCTTTCCTTCACTTTAGTCAAAATGATGGGTTTGCTGGATTTTTTTTATTTCGATCTTATCTACACTTCATATTGATCCGGGTTGCTAACTCAACGGTAGAGTACTCGGCTTTTAATTGCGACTATGATCTTTTACACATTTGGATGAAGGAATTCGTCTAGACTATTGGTAGAGTTTATAAGACCGCGACTGATCCTGAAAGGTAATGAATGGAAAAAAAAGCATGTCGTAAAAAGAATAGAAAAATATCAAAAAGAATAATCTAATCATAGAAAAAGAATATTTCTAGTACTCATAATAGAAATAGAACGAGAATTCTTCTTTTTCTAAAAATTTTTAAGTTCAGTAAAGTATTTCGGGTCTAGTGAATAAATGGATAGAGCCTTATGGTTCCAATTCGAGTAAGACAAAAAAGCAACGAGCTTCCCTTCTTAATTTGAATGATTACCCGATCAAATTACTAATTATACGTTAAAAATAGATTAGTGCCTGATGTGGGAAAAGGTTCTCTTGTGAATTGTGAGTGGACCATTGATTCTTTTTTTTATTAATCCTAATTATTCTTTATTATGGATTGGAGACGGATGTGTAGAAGAAATAGTATAGTGATAAAACAAGAATTTTTTCCAAAGTCAAAAGAGTGATTGGGTTGCGAAAATAAAAGATTTTTACCCCTTTCCCTTCTTTTTATTATTGTTATTTTCTATTTTCTTTTCTTGTTATTCTAGTTATATTAACAAGGAAAATAAAATAACAAAGAAAATAAAACCAAATTGGATAGAAAGGGAAAGGAAAAAGATCTGTAGATTGGGCTCTCTGTCTCCGGGGTATATATTCTTTATTTGTTCTTACTTTTATATAATCTTTTACTTCTTAGATTATCTTTATTTTTTTTACATCACAGTACAGTATAAAAGTATATATTATTTAAAGTAAAAGTATAGACAGTGCATAGTATATATTAATACTAGACTATATTCTTAGAATTATTTCTTAGAATAATAGAATAAGAATCTTCTTATTCTATTATTATTCTAGTTTATTAGAGTTATAAGTTATACTATTTTAGTATAAGATAAACAATATACTACATAAAACATACGCATACGCCGTTCTGACCGTATTGCACTATGTATCATTTCATAACACAAGAAGTGACTCCCTTTTTTGGTTATAGTAGAAATGTGTTTCAATGGCAGAATTACAAGGATATTTAGATTGAAAAAAGATAGATTTTGGCAACAAAACTTCCTATATCCGCTGCTCCTTCAGGAGTATATTTACTCACTTGCTCATTATCATAGCTTCAATAGTTTGATTTTTTACGAACCTGTAGAAATTATTGGTTATGACAATAAATCTAGTTTAGTACTTGTGAAACGTTTAATTACTCGAATGTATCAACAGAAATCTTTGATTTCTTCGGTGAATGATTCTAACAAAAATGGATTTTGGGGGCACAAGAATTCTTTTTCTTCTCATTTTTCTTCTCAAATGGTATCAGAAGGTTTTGGAGTCATTCTGGAAATTCCATTCTCGTCGCGATTAGTATCTTCCCTTGAAGAAAAAAGAATACCAAAATCTCAGAATTTACGATCTATTCATTCAATATTTCCCTTTTTAGAGGATAAATTATCCCATTTAAATTATGTGTCAGATCTACTAATACCCCATCCCATCCATCTAGAAATCTTGGTTCAAATCCTTCAATGCTGGATCAAAGATGTTTCTTCTTTGCATTTCTTGCGATTGTTTTTCCACGAATATCATAATTTGAATAGTCTCATTACTTCAAAGAAATCCATTTACGTCTTTTCAAAAAGAAAGAAAAGATTCTTTTGGTTCCTACATAATTCTTATGTACATGAATGCGAATATCTATTCCTGTTTCTTCGTAAACAGTCTTCTTATTTACGATCAATATCTTCTGGAGTC